AGTCGAGGCTGTCAATGCAATTTCATAACTAGTTGGTGCGTTCAAATAATAAAAAGAGGTTCTGTTTCTAAACCCTATTTTGATTGGATTCACTCGACATAATCCAATCAAGCAGAATCCAATTTAGATACAACGCAATTCAAAAATGAAATAAATAAAAAATCTATAAAAATAAAAATAAGGGTGGGACAAAAAACTTATTAGATACCGTTGACTCCGGTATCTAATAAGTTCTACCTACTATTGGATTTGAACCAATGACTCCCGCCGTATGAAAGCGATACTCTAACCACTGAGTTAAGTAGGTCACTTATTATCCTAAAGAGAACCAAATGGAACCCATCCTATCGATGGATTATAAATATCATATTCCTTATAAGCAACAATAATCGAACCAATACCACTCAAAAATTTCGGATGTTGGATCATAGAATATTGATCTTGACAACAAATTATATACATGATAAAATATGCATCACAAGCACTAAGGGCTATAGCTCAGTTGGTAGAGCACCTCGTTTACACGCGCGCCAATGTTTTTCAGGGGAATCCACCATACAATCCAAAAAATGGATCTTATTGAGAAATCGATGTCTTACTCCATAATAACTTTAAGAGAAAAGAGAACAATAGCCTGACGAGAGGTTCGGTCCTATTTGAGTGCCCTTTGTAGGTACCAAACAGGCTCCGCCTTGAGATATTGATAAGGTGAATAGCAGTATATTCAATGCTAGGCATAATGAGTATAAGGCCCTCAAAAAATCTCTTTTCGTCCTATGAACTTGAAGGTGTATGAAGTTTCATATTGGATTTTTTAAGCCGAACGATAGAGACTTCATTTAACTTAAAATTCTAGGCCAAAGGCAGACCTACGTCAAAATAACTTCACCTTTGAAACACTTTGGTAGTGCTCTGAATTAGAATCCCAAATAATGAATCAGAGCACATGGAGCCATCTCCTTATCTTATTTTTCTGTCAAGAAAAAATATGGCAGATTGGCTGATATTTCTATCAGTTAATGAAAGAGCCCAATGCAAAAAAAATGCATGTTGGGTCTTTGAAACAGTTCAGATCATTTTGATAATAATAAGTTTGATCTGTTTTACCGAGAAGGTCTACGGTTCGAGTCCGTATAGCCCTAGAGCCCTATAAAAAAAATGAATAAAATTCCAAATTTTCATTTGAAATAAAAAATTGTATAATTTTGATTTCTTCATTCTTGTTTGTTGCTTATAACTGACCGGTTGGTTCATCGAAACAAAATTTGTCCTAGAAACTCACTCACGGGAATCATTTAAAGCAGAACAGAAAACCGAAAAAACATATCATATTTCAAGGAATCGAATCGATCTTTTTCCAAACAAACCAACCCTTCGTCATTAATTGTCGAAGGGAAATTCCATATGCATTTTTCTGCCCACAATCAAGGGGTTAAGCTAGCGATACTCCTTTTCTTTGGTATACCTTACCAAGACCCGGCGAAGCACACCAAAACAAGGGGGGGTGGTCTTCTTTTTCTGTATTCAATCAAGAGAAAACCCCACCCCATCCAGATCTGATAAACGGAATATACCAACACTAAGATATTCGAAATCCCCAGATACCTACCCATTCTCTTACATTTGAATACTTGTTCTATTCTAAATTACTAAGAAAAAACTTTCGACTCTATTCCTAAAAAATCCAAATTCCGAACTCGCATTTTTATAAAGAAAATTCAAATAATCAAAAGAATATCAAAAGAATAATAAATTCAAAAATTTTAAACACAAAATAAGAATTCTATTTGCTTTCTTTAGGCTTTAGGAAGAATCCTAGGCAAAAACAAGAAAATTTGTCTAAGTATAACATCTAGAGTTATACTAACTAAAGCAATTAAAGAAAATTGAACTAAAAAAATGAAGTAGACTGGAAATAGGATCCCGATCAAGTCAGTCGATAAATCTTGAAATGAGATATGCCCTGCAATAATCAAAGGAAACTAGATGGTTTGGTCAAAATAAATTGTTGTTTTGACTAACTAGTTATCAATGACTTTAGAACTTCAATTCGAATCAACCAATCCGATATACTTTCCACGTTCATAGGAGTGCGTCTATGTTTTTGCTTTACGAATATGATATTTTTTGGGCATTTCTAATAATATCAAGTTTTATTCCTATTTTGGCATTTTTAATTTCTGGGATTTTAGCCCCGATTAGGAAAGGGCCGGAGAAACTTTCTAGTTATGAATCGGGTATAGAACCAATGGGCAACGCTTGGTTACAATTTAGAATTCGTTATTATATGTTTGCTCTAGTTTTTGTTGTTTTTGATGTTGAAACGGTTTTTCTTTATCCATGGGCAATGAGTTTTGATGTATTGGGCGTATCTGTATTTATAGAAGCTTTAATTTTCGTGCTTATCTTAATTGTTGGTTTAGTTTATGCATGGCGGAAGGGAGCATTGGAATGGTCTTAGCTCCTGACTATTCAGACAATAAAAAGAAAAGGGAAAAAA